CAATTCGTACATCTAAGATGTTAACAAAATGAACAAAATTCTACCCATAACACCTATGTCAGCTTTTTGTTTGAATATAAACAAAACGAATCGCTTTCTAGATGATCCTTCTAGAAGAAGGTCATTTTAACAATCTTTCTAGTTACTTCGTTCTCTATTTCTATTTAAGAGGATCGTAAGGAAAAGGGTTTTGTTTCCAACGAGCTAAAACAATATGTCGATGTTTCTAGTAAACCAAAGTCATCGTTGAATAGCTATTTTGCTTCAATTTATTTCTTTATAAATCCAAAATAAAATCGAAGGAAGGTTTAGTTACGATTAGAAATTTACTTTCTATCTTCACCCATGGATCCTTTACTCATACTTATTCAATTGGAAGTCTTGATCCAATTCAAAAATTCTGTTTCGCAATTTCATAATCCAACTTTTTTTTATAAGTGACTCGTTGATAGAAATCACGAGAATGTGTAGTTTTTTTCTCGAATTTATCATTTGAGAAGGAAAGGATTAAATCCTTTTAATTTGTTAATTTGAAGAAATAAAGTTTTTGATCGGAATATGAATAAAACCGAAAGACCCTTTAACTATTTAAAGGGTTAATAGAACGAATCGCACTTTTACCACTAAACTATACCCGCTACAATATGATTATTGTATACAAATAGACTTTTTGTCGAACAAGAGAATTGAGCATGATTAAGATAGGATTATCAAAGAATAATAAAAATTGGCGTATTGGGCTTTTTCGTGGGGAGAGAAAACTTTAGTCATTTAAATTAAATGACTAAAGTTTTCTCTTTTGGTGAAGAAGTTTTGATAGATATGGATCGCAAAAACACTAAAATCAGAACACAAAAATGCATTGTGGAAGAATCGAGAGTTTTCATTGGGAAAATAAAATATAACAACAATAAAGAATCTAAATAGTCTTTCTTCTTTTTGTTGTTGCTTGAATATAAGTATAAGATATTCAATTGATTAAAATTTAAAATATTAATATTATAATAATTAATTATAATATAATAATTATAATAAAATATAATAAATATAAAAAAAGCCTTTAAATTTAAATTACATTTTTTTTTATTTGTTTTCAAATCAGATAAATCATTAATTATCTATAATTCGTTGGACCAAAAAAGGGCCTGGCCAGGTACTGATCAGGCCAGGCCATCAGAATAAGAGGGGCTTTTCGAACAAAATCAACACAAAACAAAGAGGTTGTCCTTATTTTTCTTTATTGTCGATCTCTCTACATAATATAGAATAGAGAAAGAAGAGAGAGAAAAAAAAGACTCCTTACATTATGGATAATGTAGTAATTATCTTTTTCAATTGGGAGAGATGGCTGAGTGGACTAAAGCGTCGGATTGCTAATCCGTTGTACGAGTTATTCGTACCGAGGGTTCGAATCCCTCTCTTTCCGTTTCCGTTGACGACTTGATTTATTTTTTCAAATTTTGAAAATATTAGTTAAACGTGTAGAATAAGGAATAGATAAAATTCTAAGAAGATTTAAAAATTAATCAAAGAAAACCCTTAGGATCTTATTCTTCACGTCCAGGATTACGTCCCGGATCATTAGATAGGAATCCAAAGATAAAGAGAGAAACAAAAAATATCACTACGGTATAAACGAAGAGTTTCAGAGTAAGCATTACACAATCTCCAAGATTATTTTTTGGGAAAAAAGAGAATAGATCTTCCATTTTTCTATCACATATCCTATTTTGACACCAGTTTTTTTCTAGAAATAGAAATGAATTGTCACAAAACAAAACAAATGCATTTGTTTTTCATTAACAAAAATATCTTTCATATCGAAATTAGATATTGTGGGAGACCCTAATAGGGTTAGGGTCTTTTGCTGCAAAAGGGGTCAAAAAATGAAGAGAAGGGGTGGGTGGTAAGCCGGCCACTAGCCAAGAATTTCAATGTGCGAATCGAGGGTTCATACTCTAAAACTTATCTGATTTTCTCAATTGTTAGAATTTTTTCTCGAAGAAATCATGCATTTTCTAGGATATTATTAATTATTAAGGATTTCATCGAAAACTTACAGCAGCTTGCCAAACAAAAGCTAAAAGAAAAAAAAATAGAGGTATGACTGGCATAACATCTACGATTGGATTCAAAAAAGCATAGGCTTCGGGCAATTTTCCGAAGAAAAAACTACTCGAAGAAAGGGCAGAATTAATACAAATACAGATTAAACTAACGATATTAAGCATAACAGACATTTTTTGTTCTTGGAGATAATTGCATTTTGATTGGGTTTTTGATTTAAGGAAAAAGGAAGAAAGTAAGTTACGGTAGACAAAGGATCCTTCTTTTTTTTGAAGCCACCCAATCAAAAAATCCTCCAATTCTCAACTTAAAGGAGAATAGAAGAAATCATACTTTCATACAATATCTTAATTGAATTCTATGTAATGATCAATAAATTTAGTTGAATTCTATATCTATATGTATCAAAATCCTACTACCCATTTATTCATTCTATAAATTTATTCTATAGATATTTGGACTGGAGTTGACAAACAACCAATACCAATTTTATTGTTTCTTAGTTTAGATTATAAATTGAAATGGGGCGTGGCCAAGTGGTAAGGCAACGGGTTTTGGTCCCGCTATTCGGAGGTTCGAATCCTTCCGTCCCAGAGGATTTTTATGCTATAGTATTCCTATTTTTATTATAGAAAGAATAATGGAGTGGTCAGCAGTAAATCGGTATTAATTTAAATATCTGTTCAAATCTCATTAACAAATGATCAAGTTCCATAACATATTTTTTTGTTATGGAGCTAATGTCTTTATTTTTTAATTTCATTTTATTTAGGTAGTTCGTGGTTGTCTCTAATGAAAAATTGGAAATCTATGGAACGATTGAGGCAGGGGTGATTTATCCTATCCCCTTTATTCACTTTATGACAAGATTTGATTATTTCAATATAATTATTGAAATATAATATTACTCAACCCTATGTTTATGTTAAACAAAATACATATAAAATGAGGAAATATTTAGCTTATTATTATATATATATAGTATGTCTGTATCGTTCTATTTCAATGCGAATAATTTTTAGATTTTTCTTTTCGTAATCAGATCAAAAGAATAAAGATTCAAATCTTTACTTATATCATTTTTTGATCCACTCGGGAAAAAATTGGATTATTTCTTCTTTTCTTTGATCTATTTATCTATTTTAAATTTATCTATTTTAAATCAGTGATGAGTCAAAGAAAGACTTATCGGATTAAACGTGCTGCTTATTGGCGAATTTTATTCAAAGAAGATAAGGATGTCTAAATCGGAAACGTTTTCAATTAGAGATATTTTTTTTAATAAATACTTTTTAATTTAATGATTCCTTGTTAGTTCAATCTTTGGTACTGAAAAAGGAGGAAATAGGTTAATCTATCCTATTTAGTCACTTGAAGATGCGGAGTCAATAAGTTATTCGTTTATATAGTTCTATCTTCTTTCTATTTTATTATATAAAATAGAAATACTTTTTATGTATGTTAAAATATATTTATGGATGTTAAAGATCTTGTCTTGCTAAGACTTTTTCATAAAAATCGTTCCGCGTATCATATTCATATTTTTAAATAAAAAAAATAAAAAGTCTCGATTACGATATCTATGTACAACTAAACCAATGACTATTCATGATTCCATAATTGAATCAATTCCATACTGGTTCCAAATTAGAGGAATGTGATGGTAAAACTTCGTTTGAAACGATGTGGTAGAAAGCAACGTGCGACTTGAAGGACACGGTCCGTTGTGGATTTTTAGATCCACCATTTTCTTTTCGATTTATCGAGCAATGAAAGTGCTCTTGTCTCGACATCGTTTGTTCTGTTATACTCGAATCCTTCGTTTTTTTGTTGGGTTGTAAATAGTCTACGATGGAGCTCGAGTCGAAAAGTCGAAAGGATTAATTCATTTCTGGGGGGCAAGGATCTAGGGTTAATGCCAGTCAATCAATTGGAACAACTTCGTAAACGTCTCTTCTATATATAATAAGATAATATAGAAATCAAAAGGATCCAATCCAATTCCAACAAGTTTTGTTTTTGAATTGAAAACTTGTTGGGATTGATCAAACTTTTGCGATTCAAAGTGTATTACGCGGGAATCAACTGTCCATCGGATTCTTTGATAGAAAGAAATCAAATTTAAAATCTAAAGGGTATGTTGCTGCCATTTTGAAAGTATTAAGAAGCACCGAAGTAATGTCTAAACCCAATGATTTAAAATAAAGATTAAAGGATCCAAGAACAAGTAAACCCGTTTTGATTGTCTCGATAGTCTCAATAACTGGATCATCCAAATCTAATTTTAAACGAGACAAAAAAAGAGGGTAAAGACGACTCAATAAATGAAATTGACTAAAGAGAAGAGTTTCCTTTTGAGCTATTTGAGAGTTATTCAACTTGAGTTATGAGTACGAATGGTTTCTTTTAGATTTTTAGGAAGGACAAAAAACGGCGGAAATTAAAGTCTAATTGATTTTCTAGGCTCACATTTGTCATTTAATTTATTAGAATAGAATGCCATACATAGACAAAACTTCGAGTCAAATCATTTTTTCTCGAGCCGTACGAGGAGAAAACTTCCTATACGGTTCTAGGGGGGGTATTGTTCATCTACATCTATCCCAATGAGCCGTCTATCGAATTGTTGCAATTGATGTTCGATCCCGAAGAGAAGGAAAAGATCTTAGAAAAGTGGGGTTTTATGATCCAATGAAGAATCAAACTTATTTAAATGTTCCTGCTATTCTATACTTCCTTGAAAGGGGTGCTCAACCTACGGGAACTGTTCAGAATCTTTTAAAGAAAGCGGAAGTTTTTAAAGAACTTTCGTCTAATCAAACGAAATTCAATTAAATTAAAAAAAAAAATACCAAGGGGGGGTAGCGACTTATATATTATATAACTTTGTATAATTTTTCTTTACTAGTTTTTTTGATTTCTCCCCCTCCTGC